GAACAGTGGGGAAGTAGGAATACTTTGATTTTTATTTGGCGATTAAATTAATAAGTAGGAATTGGATATCTAGAATATTTATGTTATGTCTCAGGACAGAAAAAATGTAATAAAATAAATAAAATAATAAGATATGAAGAGGACTGCTATGTCATTACAGGTTAGAATCCTTCCAATAAGTTCAATTAGTAATTATGATAATGATTAACCACTTTTAACTAGAATTCATAATAATTAAGAACCCATTATAATGAGTGGTTGCCCCCTTTTTTTTATATCAACAATATCTGTATTCTCCGCTGAAAAAGGAAGACTAAGACTTGAGTTTCATGAAAAAGCCCTTTATCGGATTTGAACCGATGACTTACGCCTTACCATGGCGTTACTCTACCACTGAGTTAAAAGGGCCCTATTCAATTCATGAATTAGCCATTTTCCATTATGAGTCTACTGCATATATACCTATATGTGCAGTAAACTCATAATGGAATAATAAATTTTATTTACCTAGAAAGGGGGTAAAATTTTTCTCGTTTTTTAATTTTCTGACTTAGTGTGAGATAGGCATATTATATTTCATCTGAATGAGAAATGAAGCTGTGAATGAAAATAGAATAAAAAAAATGAAATTAAGGATTTGTTTTACCCCCCCCCTACTTCCTTTTCCCTTTTTCTGTCGGAGTGCTCGTTGCCTGAACTGAAGGAATCCTATCTTTCCTTTCGTTATATCGAATAGTATGAGTTGTTTCATGACTGAAACATAAAAAAAAGTTCTAATTTTATAGAATTAGAACATAGATAGAAAGACTCTTCCAATCTAGCCATACCATTAGATTATATTGACAATTCCAAAAAACTGTTCATACTATCATCATAGTATGATGACGGTCGGGCGGATATGCCCCCATCGTCTAGTGGTTCAGGACATCTCTCTTTCAAGGAGAAAACGGGGATTCGACTTCCCCTGGGGGTAGGGTACTACGAAAGGAAGTTGATCATGGATTATCAATAAGCCTAGAATGAATTCTTCCTGGGTCGATGCCCGAGCGGTTAATGGGGACGGACTGTAAATTCGTTGACGACATGTCTACGCTGGTTCAAATCCAGCTCGGCCCAAAAATTCACCGTTCCGTGAGTATGATACAACCAATTTGTCCTACAAAAAAGAAACAGAGATGCCCAATCCGTAGAAATGTAGAAATAAAGAAAAAGGGTCAATTTTTTTGCTCTATCTATATATATATTTTTTTCTTATTTCATTGAAAGATTGATTATTTATTTTTTAACAATAAAATAAAAACTAGTTACTAATAATCTGCGGCATTCTCACTAAAGCTCGCGTTTATGTGGATATGATATCAATATATCATTCGCATATCCGTTACGTTACAACATGACGAGTAGAATGTTCTTATGAAACCATAAGAATATGTATGCTATACACTTCATTGGGATTGTAGTTCAATTGGTCAGAGCACCGCCCTGTCAAGGCGGAAGCTGCGGGTTCGAGCCCCGTCATTCCCGAACTAGGATCCAATGAATTTCTCAATTCATTTTTTTTTTAGCAAAAGAGAAGATGGGGAGCAAAATGGAATATCTGTTGCAGGGGGGGGGGGGTTAATTTCTTTTGTTTCGCATTTATCATCAGACAAATAAAATTAAGGGAATTTCTTTCACTAGTACTAATTGATAAGAGAGAACCATATGTAGATTAGTACAATCGGTAGTATTGTTATATTCAGACTGACTATATTTAGTATTTTAAATTTAAGAGATACCATACTTAACTTACTTTCTTTTTTGATTGTTCTTGATCAATGAAAATGAAATTGAATAGAGTGCCCGTATTTTTATGGGGAGTACAGACATAATTTTTTTTTTTTTTCGTTTATTGTAGGATACACTTAAGATAAATATAATTTAATGACCCGGCGAATTCAGGTTAAAGCACATCTTTTCTAATCTAAATTCCTATTTTTTTTTTTTGTATCCTCAATTTTAAATACTAATTGGAAACAATCTATTTCATTCTCATTCAAATTGCATACTGCATTTTTCATGTATACGTTCCAATCCCAATTCAGGATACTAAATAAAAGACCAACCAAGCAACGTCCCCTTTCTTATTCTTAGTAAATTTCATTTGTTCGAATATTCGATTTTTTATACTTAATCCCTTCTTTTTTCTATCTCACTTATACTGTTTGGATCTGTGTATGACCCAGAGAATATTGGTTATATCATATGATACTTCATAATTATATTTCATAATTTTATGTACATAATTCTATGTATATGTATAAGTAGGAAAGTTGTATAAGGAAGATGCTAGGTTATAGAAGTGAAGTTATAGAAAAGAAAAAAATGAAAAAAGGAGACGAAAATCCAACGGCGGGTATTTCTGATACAATCTAAAATGGTATTTTTTATTTAGTATGGATAAAAGATCTTCCTATGTTATACTATTCAATTTTCGACGATGAATTCGTTTGATAGATCAGAAATTGTTATTCATAATATTGATCTCATTTAGTATCATCAGGATGCAATTCATCCCATTGAATTTACAAGAATCAAATTTCTCATCTCTATGGGATTAGATCCCGAGTTATTGCGAAACAAAAAAAAAAGAAGATTAGATTATGGAAGTCAATATTCTCGCACTTATTGCTACTGCACTGTTCATTCTAGTTCCTACTGCTTTTTTACTTATCATCTATGTAAAAACAGTTAGTCAAAATGATTAATTTGAATTATTAATTCTTATCAATGATTTAAGAAATGAAAAAAGGATTCAAACTCTAAGTCTTAAATGAAATGATTGGGCTAGAATCAGAAGTATCTTAGTAAGTATCTAATAAGCCAGTGTGGTAGAAAGAACTATAGTTCTTTCTACCACACTGGCTTATTAGATACTATTTTTTATTATATAGACTTGTATTGTATACGAATACAGGCTTCATATAGATCAAATTACAATATGTACATATAGATAGCTCTATTTCTTTTATTTTGATTTCCCATCTCAACAAGTCACAATTAATGGACGATCCGCGGAGTTATATGGTAACTTCCTCGAATTTGATTTGGAAAAGAAGTAAAGAATAGACTTTGTCCATTTTTCATGCTTAAACACGAAATGAGTCAAAAAAAGCCTAAAAACATTTCTAGGAGTCTAAAACAAATGTTAAATTTGTGATATGTGAATTGCTCAATGGAAGAAAGATCTAATTTTATTATGTGTCATTTATGTGTAGGACCTTTTTGGACAATCACTAATCGCTTCGTTTTCAGTAGAAAGAAAATATGTATTGTCGTAATAGCAGAACGCCTTTCTTTTAGAAGAGTAAAAGTAAAGAAAAAGGGAAATAAAGAAAAAAAAAATAGGTATTGGTTTTTCTTATTGTAATATCCATAATTCTGATAAGAGTTGATTCACCAAAATAGAATATTTAGGAAACGTTTGGATTGTAAAAAATCTCCTATCATGCGTAGACTTGAGTTTCGAAATACAATTATGGTAATTTTTCATTACTGTTTTCAGGTACAATTTGGAAGAGATTTTTTTTAAGGCTTCGAAAAATAACTAAGAAAGAATTGATACAGTTCGATTGAGCAATCGATTACTCAATTAGTAGTGCCCCCAGCTCTAGAGTCCACTCCTTCCCCATACTACAAGCGAAAGGGAAAATGTAAAGACTACCATTAAAGCAGCCCAAGCAAGACTTACTATATCCATGTGAATTTTGTCCCTATTTCTATGAAGGAATTATTCTGTTATTGATTAATAATCATAGTGGAATCAATGGCGCAGAGTCAAAATGGGATTCTGAGTTAAGACTGTTAATGAACCAAACCAATTCAACGAATACACTCGTAACAAGTTTCTATATTTTAGGGTTTCTGGTACAATCAGGAAACATTTAAGTACAAATACGATGATACACACGTTTTTTCTTTGGAAATAGCAAAGGAATGATCCTCTCATGGAACATGTAAGAGTAAGAATAGTAAGACCCTTTGTTTGTTTTGATCCCTTTCTTTACTAAAGAAAAAGCATAAAAATATACCATCAAGATAAATAACTATCTATCAGATACCTCTATTTCCTATTTGATCTAAGCTTATTGTCTTTCTTTGACAGAAAGAATCGAGAGAACCCACCGCCACTATTTCTATATACATTTTTTCTTTTCAACCTTGAACTTTACTCTATTCTATAAAAATAAGAGTAGACCAACCATTCTACTTGTATGTCTAAACACTCATAGACTCTCGTGAGTCTGGATACAAAGTATCTTCGGGCCTTTCCACAGCTCCTAAATGGATCTCCCATCATCGTATCCGATCTAATTTAATACCAGACGGTATCGCGAGATAATACTTTGTTCAATAAGGGCATTTTAAGATATCTTGATATGATAGTCTTTCGTATAATCTCTTCTTCAATTTTAGTAACAAAAAAGGAGTGCTCCTTAGGAACCCTTGGATACCCCGAGATTTCCGACCTTAGTTCTGAATCCCGGAATTCACTCTCCCCCTTTAAATTTGATTTTTCAATTAAATAAAATAAATGGCCGGACCTATCATTAAATTAATAAGTGAGAGTTGCTTCATCCTTATTGATACCGGTTTGTTTGGGCTACACCCAGATTTTGAGAAAAAAAAATTACAGTCTTTTATAAAACCTATGCTATGGGTTAGAAAAATCAAGTATTGACACGTCCCCTTAGTTCTTTGCCTCTGCTTCTTGCGGAGCAAAAATTCATCGAATTTAGATTAACAGGATAAGAAATCCCCAATTTTTTGTTGATCAGGCGACACCCAGATTTGAACTGGGGATAAAGGATTTGCAGTCCCCCGCCTTACCACTTGGCCATGCCGCCAAATTAGGTTTAAAATAGATAAAAATATTATCCATATTCTAATTCTATTTCTATTACTAATTCTTTTTCTTTTTTTTTTAGAGTAGAAAAAAAAATGGATTTCCGGTCACAGAC